ATCGTATTCGTTTAGAAGAGAAACAAAAATTGCGTTTTCATTATGGTCTTACAGAACGACAATTACTTAAATACGTTCGTATTGCCGGAAAAGCCAAAGGGTCAACAGGTCAGGTTTTACTACAATTACTTGAAATGCGTTTGGATAACATCCTTTTTCGATTGGGTATGGCTTCAACTATTCCCCAAGCCCGCCAATTAGTTAACCATAGACATATTTTAGTTAATGGTCGTATAGTAGATATACCAAGTTATCGCTGCAAACCCCACGATATTATTACAGCGAGGGATGAACAAAAATCTAGAGCTCTGATTCAAAATTATCTTGATTCATCCCCCCGTGAGGAATTACCAAAACATTTGACCCTTCAACCATTCCAATATAAAGGATTAGTCAATCAAATAATAGATAGTCAATGGGTCGGTTTGAAAATAAATGAATTGCTAGTTGTAGAATATTATTCTCGTCAGACTTAAACCTAATTAAAATAAAACAAGAAAACAAGGGTTCGGACAATTTTTCCCTTTTCGCCTAAGTAAAAAGACCCACCAAAGTAAGGAGTTTGATACGGGGATTTTTCTCCCAGTCATGGATCACGGATCGGTAGGGATATTTTCATTCCCTGCTGTCTACTCTTTCCAGTATTTTATTTTCTGTACTGCGGAACATAGGAATAAAGAATCTATATCGAAATAAAAGAAAGGTCTAACTTAACTGTTGGAATAATGGTATCCATTGTTATTTGCTTTGATACATTGCTGTCAATAAGATTGGTGAATTAGGTGAAAGGTACGGAAAGAGAGGGATTCGAACCCTCGGTAAACAAAAGCCTACATAGCAGTTCCAATGCTACGCCTTGAACCACTCGGCCATCTCTCCTACATAATGATTATGGCCCAGAAACCGAGTGAATAGTGAGTCATTCATATTAGATTTTTTGATAGGTACGTACAGTCAATTCTAACTATAAAAAAAATATAGAAAACTTTTCATCAAAGAAAAACCCTTCCTTCAAGGGGGGGGGTATAAAGATAATTTTTTTTTGTGAAAAACTGTTAAAAAAAAAAAGATATATATCTATTCATTTCATTTTTGCGAAGATGGCGCTCCCATCTTTTTCCAATAGTTATTCTTTTTACTTACAATATTTATACCAAATTAAATTACCAAATTAAATCAATTTTATACCAGATTAAATCAATGAATTAGAACGAATCAATTGATCTCTTTTTTTTTTTATTTTTTTTTTTATGTTATTTCGTACTGTACAATTTCTTTGTTTGTGGGATCATTTTCTCACAAGAGGTAAGTAAAAGAAATTATAGAATGGATTGCTACCTATGCCCAGATCTCGGATAAATGGAAATTTTATTGATAAGACCTTTTCAATTGTAGCCAATATCTTATTACGAATAATTCCGACAACTTCAGGAGAAAAAGAGGCATTCACCTATTACAGAGATGGTGCGATTTGATGTTTTTTTTTCTTTACCGCTTTCAGTCTTCGGAGAAAGATACATTATTTGGGAGAGAAATAAAAAAATTATTGAAAGAAATCTACGCTTATTGTGAAGGTGAAGTTTGTAAATAAAACAATTCCTTCTGTCGTGTATCCCCGATTAATGCAGCCTCAGATGCTTCAATTGTAGATTCTAGTATTGAGCGAAAGGTTACACCTATGGGTTAGGTCAACCCTACTCCACTAGTACCAATAGGCAGCATAGGGGAAGAAGCACTACGCCTAGGAATCAACAATACGAAAACTTTGTTATAAATTATACCTTTTCTTTATCGGAATCGGGACTAACAAGAATGGTTGGTACAACAAACATCCATCTCGTTCGTATTTTGGATACCCGTATAACCATCGAAGACTGTTGAAGTGACTAATTCCTGGAAATTAAGGGGTGCTAAGAACAAAGAAATTGTTAGAGTTATCATTTTTATCTAGTACCAAGATACTTGATGTTAAGAAAAGATCTTTTACAGGAAGGTTGGCTAGAGATTTCTTGTAAAAACACTAGCCCCGTTCGGTTCATAATGAAATTATTTCAATCTTTTTTGATTCCATGTATTATTCTCATTATGCACATAAAAAAGGAGGAGCCGTATGAGATGAAAATCTCACGTACGGTTCTGGAACGGAGATTCTTTGAATCGAAGACGACCGTAACGGATGTCGGCTCAATCCGAAGGAAATTATGCGGAAGCTTTACAGAATTATTATGAAGCTATGCGACTAGAAATTGATCCCTATGATAGAAGTTATATACTCTATAACATAGGCCTTATCCACACAAGGAACGGAGAACATACGAAAGCTTTGGAATATTATTTTAGGGCACTAGAACGAAACCCGTTCTTACCACAAGCTTTAAATAATATGGCCGTGATCTGTCATTACGTGCGACTATCTCCACTATAGAAAGAAAAAAAAGGAAAGAAAGAGCAAATCCGCTAATAAATACTAGAAAATAGGCTTTCTACATATCATATCTAT